TAGTACTGCTTGTAGTAGCGGTCCTTATATCTCGTATTAACAATCGAAAGATGGTCGAAAGAAAAAATCTCTATTTGATGGGGCTTCTTCCTATACCTATGAATTCCATTGGACCCAGAAATGAGACATTGGAAGAATCTTTTCGGTCTTCCAATATCAATAGGTTGATTGTTTCGTTCCTGTATCTTCCAAAAGGGAAAAAGATTTCTGAGAGTTGTTTCATGGATCCGCAAGAGAGTACTTGGGTTCTCCCAATAAATAAAAAGTGTATCATGCCTGAATCTAACCGGAGTTCGCGGTGGTGGAGGAACCGGATCGGAAAAAAGAGGGATTCTAGTTGTAAGATATCTAATGAAACCGTAGCTGGAATTAAGATCTCATTCAAAGAGAAAGATAGCGAATATCTGGAGTTTCTTTTTTTATCCTATACGGATGATCCGATCCGCAAGGACCATGATTGGGAATTGTTTGATCGTCTTTCTCCGAGGAAGAAGCGAAACATAATCAACTTGAATTTGGGACAGCTATTCGAAATCTTAGGGAAAGACTTGATTTGTTATCTCATGTCTGCTTTTCGTGAAAAAAGACCAATTGAAGGGGAGGGTTTCTTCAAACAACAAGGAGCTGAGGCAACTATTCAATCAAATGATATTGAGCATGTTTCCCATCTCTTCTCGAGAAACAAGTGGGGTATTTCTTTGCAAAATTGTGTTCAATTTCATATGTGGCAATTCCGCCAAGATCTCTTCGTTAGTTGGGGGAAGAATCAGCACGAATCGGATTTTTTGAGGAACGTATCGAGAGAGAATTTGATTTGGTTAGACAATGTGTGGTTGGTAAACAAGGATCGGTTTTTTAGCAAGGTACGGAATGTATTGTCAAATATTCAATATGATTCCACAAGATCTATTTTCGTTCAAGTAAGGGATTCTAGCCAATTGAAAGGATCTTCTGATCAATCCATAGATCATTTCGATTCCATTAGAAATGAGGATTCAGAATATCCCACATTGATCGATCAAACAGAGATTCAGCAACTAAAAGAAAGATCGATTCTTTGGGATCCTTCCTTTCTTCAAACGGAACGAACAGAGATAGAATCAGATCGATTCCCGAAATGCCTTTTTGGATCTTCCTCAATGTCCGGGCTATTCACGGAACGTGAGAAGCAGATGAATAATCATCTGCTTCCGGAAGAAATCGAAGAATTTCTTGGGAATCCTACAAGATCAATTCGTTCTTTTTTCTCTGACAGATGGTCAGAACTTCATCTGGGTTCGAATCCTATTGAGAGGTCCACTAGAGATCAGAAATTTTTGAAGAAAAAACAAGATGTTTCTTTTGTCCCTTCCAGGCGATTGGAAAATAAAGAAATGGTTGATATATTCAAGATAATTATGTATTTACAAAATACCGTCTCAATTCATCCTATTTCATCAGATCCGGGATGTGATATGGTTCCGAAGGATGAACCGGATATGGACAGTTCCAATAAGATTTCATTCTTGAACAAAAATCCATTTTTTGATTTATTTCATCTATTCCATGACCGGAACAAAAGGGGATACACGTTACACCACGATTTTGAATCAGAAGAGAGATTTCAAGAAATGGCAGATCTATTCACTCTATCAATAACCGAGCCGGATCTGGTGTATCATAGGGGATTTGCCTTTTCTATTGATTCCTACGGGTTGGATCAAAAAAAATTCTTGAATGAGGTATTCAACTCCAGAGATGAATCGAAAAAGAAATCTTTATTGGTTCTACCTCCTCTTTTTTATGAAGAGAATGAATCTTTTTATCGAAGGATCAGAAAAAAATCGGTCCGGATCTACTGCGGGAATGATTTGGAAGATCCAAAACTAAAAACAGCGGTATTTGCTAGCAACAACATAATGGAGGCAGTCAATCAATATAGATTGATCCGAAATCTGATTCAAATCCAATATAGCACCTATGGGTACATAAGAAATGTATCTAATCGATTCTTTTTAATGAATAGATCCGATCGCAACTTCGAATATGGAATTCAAAGGGATCAAATAGGAAATGATACTCTGAATCATATAACTATAATGAAATATACGATCAACCAACATTTATCGAATTTGAAAAAGAGTCAGAAGAAATGGTTTGATCCTCTTTTTTCTCGAACCGAGAGATCCATGAATCGGGATCCTGATGTATATAGATACAAATGGTCCAATGAGAGCAAGAATTTCCAGGAACATTTGGAACATTTCGTTTCTGAACAGAAGAACCGTTTTCAAGTAGTGTTCGATCGGTTACGTATTAATCAATATTCGATTGATTGGTCCGAGGCTATCGACAAACAAGATTTGTCTAAGTCACTTCGTTTCTTTTTGTCCAAGTCACTTCCCTTTTTGTCCAAGTCACTTCCCTTTTTGTCCAAGTCACTTCCCCTTTTCTTTGTGAGTATCGGGAATATCCCCATTCATAGGTCCGAGATCCACATCCGTGAATTGAAAGGTCCGAA